ATAAAATAAAATCATTCTGATATCTTATCTATATTTAGTATTTTTTATTAGCTTTACTTTATTAGTTCTATTCTATACTGTATCCATATCATTTATCCCTATGAGATACCGTACAAAATATAATGCAGAAGGAAGAGATATAATGAAATTCTTGATTAGATCTTCTCATAGGAACGATCTATTTTATTTGATTGATGGATCCAACAACCAAACCTATTTTTTTTTTTTATGAATTAAAAAAGAGAGTGGTTTTATTCGAAGCGCTTCGTGATTTTCAACCAATTATGTGCTTCAATATAATTACCTGGAGTAAGCGCTATAGCTTGTTTCCAATACTCAGCAGCTTGATCGGACCAAGCTTCCGCAATTTCAGAATCACCCTGTAGAATGGCCTGTTCTCCCCGGTCGGAATAGGTGGTTCCTTCCCTTAGAACCGTACTTGAGAGTTTCCTATCTCATACGGCTCAAAAATCGATTCTTTTTGTGTCCTATCTTAATCTACCCTATGCTAACTGAATTAGATTTCTCATAAACCTATCCCATTTTTTCTTGGGTTAACCAGAAGAAGTTAATTACATAAGTTTCAAACCCTAATTTTGATCAATAATCAGAATCAGTTTGATCTTTTCTCCCACCTTCAGAAGAATGAAGCATAGGTATCCCCACAATATCGTTAGAATTTTCTGAAAGGTAACTATCTCGGTTTCATATATGGAATTCATATAGAATCTTTGAAAAAGACTTTTTTCCATAAGAAAAAAGAACTTACTATCTTTGGGATCTGATGCTACACCGCTGCTCAATACCTTAGTGGATCGACTCTATTACATAAGTTGATTCCTAACTTTTGTCCCATATCATGACATAAGTAAGCAGTTCTTAACTGTATCGACTCAATAGCTCGCTAATTGATCTTTACGGTGCTTTCTCTATCAATTTGATCCTTTATCCATAGAATATAGTATATAGGCTGCACTCATTTTTTTTTTCTTCCTATTTTGGTTCTCGTGAAGTCTCTTTCCTTGCTACAGCTGATAAAAATCGTTGCTTTGGACGATGCATTATGTAGAAAGCCTATTTTTTCTAGTATTTACTAGCCAATTTGATCTTTGCTTTTTTTCCTTATTTCTATAGTGGAGATAGTCGCACGTAATGACAGATCACGGCCATATTATTAAAAGCTTGTGGTAAGAATGGGTTTCGTTCTAGTGCCCGGAAATAATATTCCAAAGCCTTTGTATGCTCTCCATTGCTTGTGTGTATAAGGCCTATGTTATAGAGTATATAACTTCGATCATAGGGATCAATTTCTGGTCGCGTAGCTTCATAATAATTCTGTAAAGCTTCCGCATAATTTCCTTCGGATTGAGCCAACATCCGTTACGGTCGTTCATTCTATTCAAAAAATCTCCGTTCCAGAACCGTACATGAGATTTTCATCTCATACGGCTCCTCCCTTCTGCGCATAGTACTAAGGGGAATAATCCATAGAATAAAAATTGAACTATTCTCATCTCATTATGAACTGAAAGGAACTAGTATTTTTACAAGAAATCTCTAGCCAGCCTTCCCGCAAGAGGTTTTTTCTTAACACCAATCATATTAGTGTTAGATATAAATGGTAACTCCAACAATTTCTTTGTTCTCAACGCCTTCTATTTCCAGGAATTAGTCACTTCAACGATCTTTGATGGTTATACGGGTATCCAAAGTACAAACGAGATGGATGTTTGTTGTCCCAACCATTCTTGTTAGTCCCGATACCGATAAGGAAAGGGGGAATTTATAACAAAGTTTTTGTGTTGTTGATTCCTAGGTGTAGTGCTTTTTCCCTTATGCCGTCTATTGGTACTAATGTAGTGTAGGATTGACCCGCAATACAGAACCCATAGGTGTAACCTTTCGCTCAATACTCAAATCAACAATTGAAACATCTGAGGCTGCATCAATCGAGGATACACGATAGAAGGAATTGTTCTATCTCCAAACTTCACCTTCACCGAGCGTAGGTTTATTTCAAGAATTTCGTTCTTTCTATACCGAACCGCGTCTCTTTCTCGTAAGACTGAGGTGAGGGCTAAAAAAAAAAACAAGAAAAAAGAATCAAATCGCACCATCTCTGTAATAGGTAAATGCCTTTTTTTCTCCTGAAGTTGTCGGAATTATTCGTAATAAGATATTGGCTACAATTGAAGAGGTCTTATCAATAAAATTTCCATTTATATGAGATCTAGGCATAATTAGCAATCCATTCTAGAATTCTTTTCATTACCCCTCGGGGAAAATGATCCCACAAACAAAGCAAAGGAATTATACAGTACGAAATAACATAAAAACAGACTAATTTTATTCTAATAAATAGATATTAAATAGATATGGGCTTTCCACTTAAATTGTCCCCTTTTGTTTGGGAAAGATATGAGATATTGGAATCAGATTGATTTCATTCCCATTTTTGTAGTATACCAATGAGCGGAACTATTACTATTTAATCTAAGTT